TATTATTTGTAACAAGTAGTTTTGTTGGTTGGTTAATTGGTCACATTTTATTCATGAAATGGGTTGGATTGGTATTAGTCTGGATACAGCAAAATGATTCTATTAGATTTAATGTACTTATTAGATCTAATATGGCTCGAATCTTTAGTATTCTCTTATTTATTACCTGTGTCTACTATTTAGGCAGAGTACCGTCACCCATTATTACTAAGAAACTGAAAGAAACCTCAGAAACGGAAGAAAGGGGGGAAAGCGAGGAAGAAACAGATGTAGAAATAGAAACAACTTCCGAAACAAAGGGGACTAAACAGGAACAAGAGGAATCCACTGAAGAAGATCCTTCTCCTTCTCTTTTTTCGGAAGAAAAGGAGGATCCGGACAAAATGGATGAAACAGAAAAGATCCGAATGAATGGAAAGGGAAAAACAAAGGATGAATTCCACTTTAAAGAGACACGCTATAAAAATAGACCAATTTATGAAACTTCTTATCTAGATGGGAATCAAGAAAATTCGAAGTTAGAAATATTTCAAGATAAAAAGGATAAAGAGATATTCTGGTTTGAAAAACCTCTTGTTAATATTCTTTTCGACTATAAACAATGGAAGCGACCATTTCGCTATATAAAAAATGATCGATTTGAAAATGCTGTAAAAAATATTAAATTAAATAAATAAAAATGTAAAAATTTTTTCTTATAATATAACTTATTTTTAATATAAATTAACTTACTTTTAAATTTTATAATTTAAAAAATTAAAATGAATAAAAAAATGAATACATAAAATAAATACAATAAGAGATAAGAAGAAATTCGGCCACCACCTATATATTTGATAACCTCTCCGACAAAAAAACTTGTAATACCGACTCCATTCGTAATTCCTTCAATTACTCGTTTATCAAAAAAATGAGTTAGTTGAGCTAATCCTCTTATACCGTTATTGAAGGATATTGCATAAAAAACATCTATGTAACCACGATTATATGACCAATCATATATCACATTTATTATTTTTTCCCAAAGAATTCGATTGGGAACACTTTTAAGAAATGAATTTCGGAAGTTCAAATTTTGTAAAGATGAATAAACAGGCTTATATAAAAAAGACGCTATAAATATTCCGATATAAGCTATACTCAATGAAAAACTTGCATTTGTCACAAATTCATACCAATCCACAGAATTATTTGAATTTTGATATATTATAGCTGGAGTTAACAATTTTGATAATATATCAAAATCCATTCCTTGTTGATTCAAAGGAATTCCTATGGCTCCAACGAACAAAGTAAATATACCTAATACAAGCATAGGAAAGAGCATAGTACTATCCGATTCATGGGGATACGAAAAAGTGTTCTTAATGCCAAAATGAGCAATAGTAATAAAGGGTCGCGTCATCTTTCTTATATTAATATTAATATCAATTGGATATGTCTTCTTCCCCAAAAAAGAAATCCTTTCATTATTATTCATTGTTAATAAAGATAATAACCGAAAATCTTTTTTAATTATTTTTTTCCCTTCTTTATCTTTTCCCCATAGAGATATTGAATAAAACGAGTTATTTGTTTTGCCGCTGTAATTTTGAAAATTAACATTTAAAGAGCCCTCAAACGTAAGTAAATAGATCCGAAACATATAAAATGCAGTTAATCCTGCTGTGGAAAAAGCTATTATTGCAAAAATCGGTGAATACAACCAACTATCATTAAGAATTTCATCTTTGGACCAAAAACAGGCAAGGGGTGGAATACCACAAAGGGAAAGTATACCTAATAAAAAAGCAGTTTTTGTAATTGGCACATGTTTTATTAAACCACCCATAAGAACCATATTTTGACTTTTATCTGGAGAATATCCAACAATAGCTTCCATTGAATGAATGATTGATCCGGACCCTAAAAACAACAATGCTTTTGAATAAGCATGAGTAATCAAATGAAATAAAGCAGCTCGATAAGACCCAATACCTAAAGCTAACATCATATAACCCAATTGAGACATTGTAGAATAGGCTAAACTTCTCTTAATATCTTTTTGAGCAAGAGCTAAAGTAGCTCCTAATAGTAATGTTATTATACCTATTAAGGCTATTATATTCATTATGTAAGGTATAACCATAAAAAGAGGAAGAAGCCGAGCGACAAGAAAAATTCCTGCTGCTACCATAGTAGCAGCATGTATAAGAGCTGAAATAGGAGTAGGTCCTTCCATAGCGTCAGGTAACCATACGTGAAGGGGGAATTGAGCGGATTTAGCAATTGCACCAGAAAATAATAAGAAGGCACACAAAGTAACAAATAAAAAATTAACTTCATTATTATAAATCAAACTATTGAATATTTCAAACAAATCCCGAAATTCGAAACTGCCCGTTATCCAATAAAGACCTAAAATTCCTAATAATAAACCAAAATCCCCGACACGATTAGTTACAAACGCTTTTTGACAAGCATTCGCGGCAATCGGTCGTGTGAACCAAAAACCTATTAATAGATAAGAACACACTCCAACTAATTCCCAAAAAATATAAATTTGTATCAAATTAGAACTAGTCACTAATCCCAGCATTGAAGTATTGAAAAAACTCATATAAGCAAAAAATCTCAAATATCCTTGATCATGAGACATATAATTGTCACTATAAATAAGAACCATAATTCCAACAGTAGTAATTAAGATTAACATAATAGAAGTAAGTGGATCGATCAAGTAGCTGAACTCTAAAGAAAAGTCATTATTGATGGTCCAAGACCATACATATTGATAGATATAACTGTTATTTATTTGCTGAATAGACAGATTGACTGAAAAAATCATAACTATACTTAACAATAAAACACTAGGAAAAGCCCACATGCGGCGAAGATTTTTTGTTGCCTTCGGAAAAAGGAGAAGTCCCACCCCTATTAACATAGGAATTATAACTGGAATGAAAGGTATGATCCATGAATATTGGTATGTATATTCCATAAAAATAAATAAAAATCTTTTATTCTTAGTTAACTGTTTCTGATTCATCAGCTCTTATTTTTTTGAAAGGAGTCAGTTAATAAAAAAATTAAGATAAGATATGTAAAACTAAAATAAATATTTTTTATTCTTAATTATTCTAAATCTTTTCCAAATACTTCAAACAAAAAAAAAATAAAAATTTCAATTCTTATTACTTATTACAATTTACATAATACAATATTTTAATCTCTAGAGAGAGTAAGAACAAATAATTACACCAAAAAGAATATGTTATTTTAATAGAATTCATAAAAGACAGACACAGTCCATAACTTAACCCCAGAAAAAAAAGAGTTATTTTTTTTTTTAGTTCGTTTATTCAGAATCATTAACCAATGAAGTTTTTTAATTGAGTGAAGAAATTACAAAAATAAAAGGGCTTCTTTTTTATATAAAAAATAATGTATACTTTAACAGATTAACTACTAGTCTCATTTTAATTTTACAATTTTCATTAGGTGCACTCTTTTTTTGAGCTTGACCAATTAAGCAATTAATATAAAAAAAAATTATTAACGTTTTTTATTAAATTCAAAATAAAAGTTTGGTTTCTTAAACTTTTTGATGTATTTTATTACATGTATAAATATAGCATGACGAAAATAAACAACATAAAGGCACAACCGCTTTGATTTATATTTTTTTATGAAAAGAGTCGAATTTAGACAATAAAGAGAGAATTATATAGTAAAAAACAATTGGTTTTGAACAATAGATGTCTTTCACATCCAACTATAGAACTGAATACCCTATCATAATTTTTTAATGGCAGTTCCAAAAAAACGTACTTCCATATCAAAAAAACGAATTCGTAATAATATTTGGAAAAGGAAGGGGTATTGGGTAGCATTAAAAGTTTTTTCATTAGCGAAATCTCTTTCTACAGGGAATTCAAAAAGTTTTTTTGTACAACAAGAAATAAATAATTAAACATTGGAATAATCTGGATCTATCTCTGACTCTAAAAAGAGTCTAGTTTTGAATTTCGTTTAGAATTTATACTAATTTATATAGAATAATCTTTTTATATATAAATTAGTATATCTATATATAAATTATTTTCAAATAGGAAAGAACAAATATTTATTAGAAAAGAACAAACATAATATAAGATCTTTAATCCAAATTAATGATTCGTTGAAACTCATTTTTTAAGTTTAAAACTTGTTTTGGAATTTTCTGAACACTCATTTTAAAAAATAATTATCAATATATAATCCTTATCCTTATATATCCCTTATATCCCTCGTATAAGATATCCACCTAAATGCGACAAGAAGCTTTTATCAATGGATATTTTATACGAGAAATGTATCAATTTTGGTCATAAAAAAAATAATAAAAAGAAAAAAGAACATTGAATTGCGGTAAAAACTATGTAGTTAGAAAAGTTCCATTTTAGGAGAGTATAAACTAAAAGAACTCCATTGTTAATGTTACGTTAAATAAAATAATTAAAAATAAGGATTATTATTGTAACTAGGTTCAAATCACTATTTTTTAAACGAGTTTTGATTCATCAATTTCTTTATTCATGAATTTCAATGTTTCTTATAAAATAAAACTAAAAAATATTGTGAGTACTTTAACCTCGACAATTGAATAAAAATAGGTTATTATGATTTCGAAAAGCCGCTATGGTGAAATCGGTAGACACGCTGCTCTTAGGAAGCAGTGCTAGAGCATCTCGGTTCGAGTCCGAGTGGCGGCATGGCATCTTATAAAAGAATAAGTCCTATAATGAATTCTATTCCCGATTTCCATTTCTATAATTGGGAGATTCTCCTCTTTTTTTATAATTTTTTTATGATATTTTCCATTTTAGAGCATATATTAACTCATATATCCTTTTCGGTTGTTTCAATTATAATTTCAATTCGTTTGATAATCTTATTAGTTAATGAAAGCGTAGGACTATATGATTCATCAGAAAAAGGCATAAAAACTACTTTTGTCTGTATAACAGGATTATTAGTTACTCGTTGGATTTATTCAAGGCATTTACCTTTAAGTGATTTATACGAATCATTCATTTTTCTTTCATGGAGTTTGTCCATTATTCATATGGTTCCGTATTTAAAAAAAAATATAAACCCTTTAAGCGCAATAACCGCGCCAAGTGTTATTTTTACCCAAGGCTTTGCTACTTCTGGTTTTTTAACCGAAATGCATCAATCCGTACTATTAGTACCCGCTCTCCAATCTCATTGGTTAATGATGCATGTAAGTATGATGGTATTTGGCTATGCATCTCTTTTATGTGGATCATTATTATCAGTAGCTCTTATAGTCATTACATCTCGCAAAGTCATAAGTCTTTTTGAGAAAAGCAATAATGAGTCGTTTTGTTTTGATGAGATCCAATACATGAACGAAAGAAACAATGTTTTATGGAACACTTCCTTAATTGCTTCTAGGAATTATTATAGGTCTCAATTGATTCAACAATTGGATCATTGGAGTTATCGTATTATTGGTATAGGTTTTATCTTTTTAACCATAGGTATTCTTTCAGGAGCAGTATGGGCAAATGAGGCATGGGGCTCATATTGGAATTGGGATCCGAAAGAAACTTGGGCATTTATTACTTGGACCGTATTCGCGATTTATTTACATATTCGAACAAATAAAAATTTTGAGGTTGTAAATTCTGCAATTGTAGCCTCTATGGGATTTCTTATAATTTGGATATGCTATTTTGGGGTCAATCTGTTAGGAATAGGGCTACATAGTTATGGTTCATTTACCCTAACATCTAACTGAAAAAAGGACCTAATGAACACAAATAAACATGGGACAGCATATATATAAGAAAACATCGTGTAAGCCATCGAGAACCTTTTGAATCACTAGTTTGATTCAAAAGGTTCTTACAAAGGCCAAACATATCTGGCTAAAAGTATAATTATAATTCATTTTTATTTTTAACTTAAGTTAAAAATAAACTTAAGAGAAGAAAAAATATTTGTTTTTTGTAATTGTACAACGAATTTTTTAAACATCTTATTCTTATTATACTATAAGATTGATGTTTGATTTTTTATTTTATTAATTTTTTTAATAATTATCTATAAAAATAATTAGATATAATATCTTCGACCTTGTCAACGGATAGTGAGAAAACGAAATCCGGATAAATACCAATACCTATTACAGGTAAAAGGATAGAGATCGAAACAAATAACTCTCTCGGTCCAGAATCAAAAAAATAAGAGTTTGGAGCATTAAAAAACTTGTATCCATAGAACATTTGGCGTAACATAGATAATGAATAAATAGGAGTTAATATCATTCCAATTGCCATTACAAATGTAATTAGTATTTTTGTTATTAAAAAAAATTTTTGGCTGGTAATTAGTCCAAAAAATACTATTAATTCTGCAACAAAACCACTCATCCCCGGTAATGCAAGGGAAGCCATCGATAAGATACTGAAAGTCGTGAATATTTTTGGAACTGGGATCGCCATTCCGCCCATTTCGTCGAGATAAACAAGACGTATTCTATCAAAACTCGTTCCTGCCAAGAAAAAAAGTGCAGCGCCAATAAAGCCATGAGATATTATTTGTAAAATGGCTCCATTGAGGCCCATATCACTTATAGAGCCAATTCCTATAATTATGAAACCCATATGAGATACGGAGGAATAGGCTATTCTTTTTTTTAAATTACGTTGACCGGGAGATGCTGAAGCTGCATAGATTATTTGAAGTGTGCCTACTATCATCAACCAGGGAGCAAATATAGAATGAGCGCGGGGCAATAATTCCATATTGATCCGAACCAATCCATATGCTCCCATTTTTAATAATATTCCGGCTAGAAGCATACAAGTACTGTAATGTGCCTCTCCATGGGTGTCTGGTAACCATGTATGTAAAGGTATAATCGGTGATTTGACAGCAAAAGCAATAAGAAATCCAATATAGAATATTATTTCCAGTACTACTGGATAAGATTGATTAACTGATATTTCAAAATTGAATGTTGGTTCATTGGAACCATATAAACCGATACTCAGAACTCCCATTAATAAAAAAACGGAACTTCCTGCAGTGTACAAAATAAACTTTGTAGCTGAATATAAACGTTTTTTTCCCCCCCACACAGATAGAAGTAGATAAACGGGAATTAATTCTAACTCCCACATGATGAAAAAAAGTAAAAGGTCTCGAGAAGAAAATGATCCTATTTGACCACTATACATTGCTAACATCAGGAAATGGAATAATCGGGAATCTCGAGTAACCGGCCGAGCCGCTGAAGTAGCTAAAGTGGTGATAAATCCTGTCAGCAAAATAGGTCCTATAGAAAGTCCATCTATTCCCAATCTCCAGTAAAAATCAAAAAAATTGATCCATTTATAATCCTCCGTCAGTTGCATTAATGGATCGTCCAATTGGAAATGATAATAGAATGCATAAGTTATTAGAAGGAGTTCTACGGTACATATAAATATAGTGTACCACCTAATTATCTTATTTCCTCTATGAGGAAGAAAGAAAATTAAGGAACCCGCGAATATTGGCAAAACTACCACTATTGTTAACCAAGGAAAATAATTCGTAGTAAAAACAAGATACACTTGGACCAGAAAAATCCGTGCTCGAAAAAGAAAATATATATTTTCTTTTTCGAGCAGGGGGATTTTTGTCGGTAAAAAAAAGAAAATATATTCAGGTGGGATTTGGGAAAGGGATCAATAAGCTAGGCCCATGCTTCGAGTTGTTTCATGCCATAAATAAACTCGAACACTCAAGTAATCCGTTGGACAGGCGGATTCACATCTCTTACAACCAACACAGTCTTCTGTTCTTGGAGCAGAAGCAATTTGCTTAGCTTTACATCCGTCCCAAGGTATCATCTCTAATACATCTGTGGGGCAGGCTCGTACACATTGAGTACACCCTATACATGTATCATAAATCTTTACTGAATGTGACATTGGATATATAAATTTTTGAACATCATAAATTTTCGATCTAGTAAACTTGTAAATGAATTATACATATATTTAGACACCAGATGAATCAATGATTTACCATAATTTTTCTAATCAATCTGCTTCCAGATCGACTCCTACGAGAGGTCCAAGATACTTTGATTTCTTGCATTTTTTGTAAACACGATCAATACGTTATGTATCATCCATGTTAATTTGATTTGATAAATATTAGAACTTCTATGATTAATACACTACTACTTATTCAACAAATTCGATTGATTGATACGAGTTGATTTTTTGTTACGATAAATTGCGGAAACAATAGCTGGTCCAATAGCTGCTTCAGCGGCTGCAATAGCTATAACAAAAATTGAAAAAATATTTCCTTTTAATTGGCGACTATCAAAAAAATCAGAAAATGTTACGAAATTTATATTAACTGCATTCAGTATAAGTTCAAGACACATAAGGGCTCTAACCATATTTCGACTTGTGATCAATCCATAAATACCGATAGAAAATAAATAGGCACTCACAACAAGTACATGTTCGAGCATCATTGACCAACTCCTTATCAATTTTGATTCATTTCAAGATGAAAAACAATTTAATGAGTTTAAGTGACTAGAATAAAAAAAGTACTGAATAAGGGAATCTATTGCCAATAGATCAAATAAAATAATTTCTATTTTAGACATAAACAATCTTCAAATAAGATTGAAGTGAGCGGAAATGGATGTGATAACACAGAACAAAGTTTCATTTTGATTTCGGTTACTAGTTCGAAAGATTTATTACTGGCGGGCCACAGCAATTGCGCCTATCAAAGCAGCTAAAAGAATTATCGAAATGAGTTCAAATGGAAGAAAAAAATCTGTTGATAAATAAATTCCAATTTGTTGACTGTTACTTATCAAATCTTGCTCTATAATTTGGTTTGATCTTGTAGTCCAAATAATCCCGTACCATGACGTATCCAGAATAGTAGTCATTAGTGAAACAAAAATACCTGTACAAACCAACAAAGTAACGCCATCCCCAACGGTCCAAAGATGAAAATCTTTGGAATATTCTGAACCGTTCATGAACATGACAGCAAATATAATTAAAACATTTATAGCTCCCACGTAAATAAGGAGTTGTGCGGCAGCTACAAAATGAGAGTTTGATAGAATATAGAATAAGGATATACAAACAAGAACCAGTCCCAACGAAAAAGCAGAATAAATTGGGTTGGTAAGTAATACTACCCCTATGCCTCCTAATATAAGACCGGATCCCAAAAAGACTAAAAGAAAATCATGTATTGGTCCGGGCAAATCCATTATATGTAAAGAGATAAATAAATTGAAATTTTTTCATGACCTTATTGAACCACCAGGGAAATTTTTTCTGAAAAGTTCTTAATTGAATTAAATCCTAAGAAATGTGAATTGATGTAGGTACAGTTCTTGGACTAATATCATTCTTTATCTTAAAGTTAAAGAGTGGTTCAAAACTATATTTAGATTTCGAAAAAATTACAGATATATTCATAGATTTTCAATCCAAATTGAAGCACGAACCAACCAATCAATAGTTAGAATTTGTAGTTAGTGACTAAACAAAATAAACGAAAAAAACGGCATTCCTTTCGATCAAAACTGAACCTTATAAATAAATTGGAAATTACTCTTTATCTTTAATCAAAGGATTTACTTTTTTTGATTTCATTTACTTATTTTTTTTAGGTGAATTTAAAATTGTTCGAATTGTATAATCGTCAATTACTGACATTGGTAAACGACCCAAGGCAATTTGATTATAATTCAATTCATGACGATCATAAGTAGAAAGCTCATATTCTTCAGTCATTGATAAACAATTTGTTGGACAATACTCAACACAGTTACCACAAAATATACAGATTCCGAAATCAATACTGTAATTAAGCAACCGTTTCTTTCGAATATTAGTTTCCAATTTCCAATCAATAACAGGTAGATCTATAGGGCATACACGAACACATACTTCACAAGCAATACATTTATCAA